GTGAACGTCTTTTTTCGTAGCAGGGTCGGGGGAAAGAATAGGAAAGACGATTTCACTATATTTCTGACCGGGAACAGGACCTATCACAAGAATATTTCTTTTATTAGGACGATAACACTGAAAAGAAAGATTGCCCATCTTTTCTTTCATTTCGGGAGAAATACGATCGGGGGGGGCTAATTCGAATCCCTCGGGTAAAATAAGAACAGCTCCTACATTCAAAGCTCCCTTTTTACCATTAGCAAGAACTTGTTTCAGTTGCATATCATAAGGAATTCGAACAACTGCTTCAAATACAGTATCAGGAAGTACAGCTTGCGGAACTTCAATATCCACGGGCTTATTAGCTAAATGGCAATTGGCACATACAATTCGCCCAGTTGCTTCTCGTGGGTTTTCATAACCCTGCTGCGCAAAAATGGGATATGCATTTGAAATAGATGCTCGAGTTATTACATATATCATGATCGATACATAAATGGATCGAGTCATCTGTTCTTTTACCCAAGAAAAAGTCTTTCTATTTTGCATGGTCCAATCATTGATCCCCGGAATTTCTACAATAAATTCGATAGGTAGCTAGTAGAATTCCCTATCCACGAGTTTGCCATTGTATTGATTGTACTGAAAGAATTGTACTGGTGGAATATAGTATGAATACCTTGAATTGAAAAGGTAGAAGTATAAAGAAGAAGTAAGATTAAAAATGATTTCTTTATACACGAAGAAAGATTCTGATTTGATTGATATCAAAAGATCTAATGAATTATTCATTCATTCATTGAATGATAAATTACTACAAGCGAAGGAGATACACGATTTAAAAAACGGAAGATCCAATATTTCACAATTGTATCTAGAATCACTGGAAAAGTGGAAACAAGACCAGATATAATCTGATCATTCTGAGCCAATCCAAAATCGTTGTAGATCGAACCAATCATTAGTTCCCAACCATGGGTCGAGTGAAATCCGATCCATAAATCAGTAACTAAAAGAATCGAAAAAGCTTTGATTGTATCACTTAAGTTATAGAGAAATTCCTGAATCCAAGAATTTAGAATGAAAAGTTCTTCATTACCCAGAACAAAATAACCACTTAGAATAGCGAAACAGATTAGATTTGTAGAGAAATGCAAAATGATATGGAAATGAGATTCATTGTGTCTTTGGACCAATTGTATTGTTTCCTTGTGCATTCCTATACGAAGCCTTTGCATATGTGTCTCCGAGTACTCCTTTATCATCTCGTCCAACAGGAATAGTTCTTCTAATTCCATAAATTTTTCTAGAACATTTTTCTCTTGAATATCATTCAAAAGGATTTCGGATTGCCTGGTATTCCACCAATTCAGAATCCAAGTTTCTAGACATTTCTTAAATGAAAGAGAAACCCACCAGGGCAAAAAGAGTATAGACACAAGATATGGGAGGGAAGCCAATGCTTTCTTTTTTTTCATTCTGTATCTGTGATGTGAATTGTTAATGAACCTGTTTCATTCGTCGATTCTATCTGAGATTTCTATGAAGCACGAGTTATATAACAAGAGCCTATAACTCTAACAAGAACAAGGTATCGAACCTATGGATCTTTTCCTATTTTTGTTTTTGTGTAAGACTTGAGTCTTTGGATCTAGAATAATCTAGAATAGAACATAGAAGAAGGCCCTTTTCGAATGAAAAAAAAAGAAGTAAATACTCTTTCCATATTCCAGAGATCTCGATTAGGCAAATTGTAACCGATTTCCTCTTCATTTCTTCCTTTCCATGAAGACTCGAAAGCCCATTTGAACTAACGAATAGAATTTGGATTTAAAGACGAACCCTACCGGATCCTTTAATTCTTTTATTTCTATTTCGAATTCGAAAGATTTCACTGTCTAACCGCAGCGCGGGGATAGGGTATCAATTCAAAGGCCTAAAAAGAGGAATTCTATTTTCCGAAAACAAAAGACATGTTAGGATATTTGATGAATCTATGCTTATTAGACCTTTTACTAGTATAAAGAGTGAAGCTGGACGCCATGTGTATGCGTATAAAAAAGAGTTTTTGTGTACAAATAGTTTCTATTCTCCTTAATAGATTTTAAAATCTATTTTATTTGATTAGTTATATTCTCTTTTATGAATATTGTTCCATATGCTTCCTCCTGCTTTTGAGATGCATTAAGTTCCTTCTCTCATGCTGAGATTGATTCTTCAGTTCATTTCAAAATACTTCAATGGGTACGCGCAAGAAATAGGCCAATTCGGCAGCTTTTTGTTCAATTTCTCGTGGAGTCAAATTCTCATCAGTACGGGTCAAGGGAATGGCTCCTTGGCCCCTGATTTCCATATAAAGGACACGACGAGGAAAAAGACCCTCTCTCACCTCCATTCTGATTGATTGGATATCTTTCAGAAAGAAACGAAGGAAGATGCGACGATTTCTTCCAGGAAATCCCCAACGAAAAAGGGACATTATCCCTTCTTTTCTATCGAATCGGTCATAACCACTACCTACATTCCATGAAATTGTGCACCACAAATAAGAACTAATGAATAGACCTGCGATCCCATAGAAAGACATCACGATCCCTTGTGGGAAAAAAGGAATTTGCTGAGACGGAAATACGGATATCAGATTTTTACCAAGATAACTGGAAGTTCCAACCACTAAGAATCCTAGTGAACCTAAAAAAAGGATACAGGCCCAGAAAAAATTACTTGTTTTTCGAGACCCCGTTATAAGTTCTATCCATATAAGTTCTGATCGCCAGTTCATACTATACTAGATCCAGTTGCATTCGATTGGAATTGAGAGAATAACCCAAATGGATTTTACTCGACTTTATTGCTTGATCCCGAAGTAACTTTCATCAACTAGCAGCATTCCGACGGGAACCATTAGGAATAATTGGTTAGATACATTGAGTTTCTATTTCAAATATTTTTCAAAAAAGATTTGCTGATCATTTTGAATTGAATCATTTAATTTATTAAGCTATAACCGCATATACATGCATTAATGCGTATATTATGCATCGGCATACATAACAAAACCACTCTTCCATTTGTTTTCGGAAAGGCCACATATCATATATCCTACCATATTACATTAAAAAAGCATCTGTATGATGCTCCAGTGTTGAAAGAAATTGATGAGATTTGGTCCCATCATATTTAGACAATCTTATTTCTTTGGACATAAAGAGATAAAGAAGCCATTGCGATTGCCGGAAAGACTAGGCCCACTAAAGGAACAAAAATAGAGGGAAAGTTCAAATCTATCATAGAATGGGTACCTCGATTTCATATTTGTACCTATTATAATTATAAATTATAATTATAAAGATATCTTATGATAAGTCTATCTATTAGAAAGAATATTAAGATAATCTTAATATGAAGTATTTCAGAATCAATAACGAATGTAGAACTAAATGAAGTGTACCTATTCCTCTTTCTACACGAATATGTATGAGAATCCGCTTTCAGAAATTGGATTCTTCTTCTCCCATCCTTATCTTCATCGTCTTTTCTATCTTTCCTTTCAAAACAAAAAAAGGTGTTTTGAAAGGAAAGATAGAAAAGAGTTTCTTATGAGTTCCCGACTTTAACCAATCTTATCCAACAAACAGGGATTCCTAGTGAAAACGGGGATTCTCGGTAAATAGAAAGAACCTCTATATTCTTATTATTTGTTATTTGAATATTTCTATTTTATTTATTTGATTTGAGATTTCTTCTTTTTTCCTATTTTCTTTTCATTTTTTCGATATCTTTTTTTATCTATTTTTCGTTGTTCTATATATGAATATGTCAAAAGGACGAAGAAATTTATTTTTATTTCCCGGATTTCTCGGAAGGAGAAAGAAATCCTTTTTTATCTTGTCGATAGAGGGATGCTTATTTCTAATCAGGAAGAGAGGTAGAATAAAAAAAGGATCCGGGGCAAAAAGTAATTATCCAAAACTTCTGACTCTTACTACACTTATCACTGATGTCCCCAAAGAAAACACCATCTTCTTAGTTTTGTTTTTTTCATTCTAATGAACTAAATGCTTATTCGCTACAAAGAAAAATAACTGAAGCTAGCGCTATACTTCCATTTGAAAATGAAGAATTTCAATCTTTTTGAAAATCTTTTTTTAATCTTGATTCAAGGGAAGGAAACCATGTAGCTGAAATAACTCATTCAGAACACCTTTTAAAGGATTACGTGGTACGATTGGGTCGAATAAGCCCTTATGGAATAAATACTCAGCCGCTTGTGAACCGTCGGGTACTGTCTTTTTCAATGTTTGTTCAATTACTCTTTTACCCGCAAACGCAATGTAGGCATTAGGTTCAGCAATAATGATATCTCCCAACATACCAAAACTCGCTGTAACTCCGCCAGTTGTAGGAGATGTAAGGATTGATACATAGAATAACTTTTTATTTGATTGATAATCATATGAAGCAGAAGATATTTTAGCCATTTGCATCAAGCTCAAACTCCCTTCTTGCATGCGTGCTCCTCCAGAAGCACACACAATAATGACAGGTAGAGATCGATTAGTAGCATACTCGATCAAACGGGTGATTTTCTCACCTACTACGGATCCCATACTACCTCCCATAAACTGAAAATCCATAACTCCAATTGCTATGGGAATACTATTTAGTTGACCTACGCCCGTTTGAACAGCTTCAGTTAAACCCGTTTTTCTTTGATAAAAAGAGATGCGATCTATATAAGGTTCCTCCTCTGAATGAAATTCAATGGGGTCCATAGAGACCATATCTTCATCCATAGGCTCCCAAGTGCCAGGATCAATAAAGAGTTCGATTCTATCTGAACTACTCATTTTCAAATGATATCCGCAGTGTTCACAAATATTCATTTTTGAACTAAAGAATTTCTTATAATTTAATCCATAACAATTATCACATTGAACCCATAACTGTTTGTATTTTGTATTTATATCGAAATCATTAGATCTTTCTCTTATATTGAAAGAACTGTTACTAGTTTT